AAGGGCTTGTTCGACCTAATCGTACCGCGTAATCTTTTAAAAAGTGTTCTAAGTGAGTTATTTAAGCTCCACGCCTTTTTTCCTTAATCCCATTTTCACTAAAAATCCCCATTGTGTCGCATTCGAACGAATCTTTCGATAATTTGTAAGAAACTCTTTGTTTAGTAAATTTGAAGACAAGAATAAAACACAAAGAAATGCAGAAAAATAATCAAGTTGATTATCATATGTATCTTTCATGGAAAAAGATGAATAAGTCCATTTATTTAGTTCTACATTCCTTGGACTTATTCTATAGATATATAGATACTTAGATCTCTATTAAGAATTAATTAATTGAATTAATTACTAATAACTACGAATTCCTAATAATTACAATTCTTAATTATAATTAGTATTAGTATAAAATATGATATAAAAAAAAATAAACAGGTACAAATAGTAAATCGAGGTACCCTTTGTATGACAACTTTCAATTTTCCCTCTATTTTTGTGCCTTTAGTAGGCCTAGTATTTCCGGCAATTGCAATGGCTTCTTTATTTCTTCATGTTCAAAAAAACAAGATTGTTTAGATCTGAGGGGACCCAATCTTCTCTTATCCGTTTTTTTTTTGAAACTTAGACTTGTAGCATAACCCAGATAGTTATTTCGGGAAATATGGTATAACATGTTATTTCCGCCGAACATAGAGGAAAAAGCTCTTCTGATTGCAGAAAACGATCTATGGGTAAATGAATTCTAGCTAGTTTCAAATAGATCAGGATCACTGGAGGCCTAAAATGTAAAGTTGGTGGAGCTATATGTATATCAATATGTATGTTGGGACCATATGAAGGGGATGTTATTATTTTAGATCTAACCAATTTGATGAATTACTCCTAAAGGTTCACATCAAACTAGTGCTAGTTCACATAAAACTAGTGCTAGTTGATGAGAGTTCCTTCGGAAACAAAAAAAGTACAGTCAAAATAATTTGGGGTATTCTCTCAATTCTAATAAAATGCAATCGGATCAAGTATGAGTTGGCGATCAGAACATATATGGATAGAACTTATAACGGGATCTCGAAAACTAAGTAATTTTTGCTGGGCCCTTATCGTTTTTTTAGGTTCATTAGGATTCTTATTAGTTGGAACTTCCAGTTATCTTGGTAGAAATTTGATATCTTTTGTTCCGTCTCAGCAAATTATTTTTTTTCCACAAGGTATCGTAATGTCTTTCTACGGTATCGCGGGTCTCTTTATTAGTTCCTATTTGTGGTGTACAATTTCCTGGAATGTAGGGAGTGGTTATGATCTTTTCGATAGAAAGGAAGGAATGGTGTGTATTTTTCGTTGGGGATTTCCTGGAAAAAATCGTCGCATATTCCTTCGATTCCGTATAAAAGATATTCAATCCGTTAGAATAGAAGTTAAAGAGGGGATTTATGCTCGTCGTATCCTTTATATGGACATCAGAGGCCGGGGGGCTATTCCGTTGACCCGTACTGATGAGAATTTGACTCCACGAGAAATTGAACAAAAAGCCGCAGAATTGGCCTATTTCTTGCGCGTACCAATTGAAGTCTTTTGAGAAAAGGAACTGAGGAATGCTTTCGCAGCAGGAGGCAAAGATGAAAGAATCCTTTTTTTCTATAACCTAACTAAAGTTTCAAAAGAAAGAGATTTCTCTTTTTTTTTTCCAATGTTTGTTGGAAGTGATACTTTAGATGCAAATAAATCTTGTGAATTATTTCCTTTTTCTCAATCGACCTTTTTTTATCCTTTCGTTTGTGTTCCTTACTAAACAATCATGGGTTTTCTTAAAAATGATAACTGGACCTATTTCTGTCTTGTTTTGTCGCTCATTTTTGTTGTATCTTTTTTCCCCCAATTATTCTATTATTGGCTATGGGGAACCGTTGGAATTTTTTCCAAATATTGGATATTTTTATTGAAAAGTAATTCTTTCGTCTCAAAATCTCAATAATATTCATTCTTTAAAGTACTTCTTTCGGTCATTCATTGAAAGGAGACACTTGTTTGGAATTTTATGAATTGAGATATCTGGAAACAATATTTTTGATTATTTCTTCAGTTAAATTCGAAGTAGAGTCTTAATCGATTTCGGTATTCATTCTAGATTCAAACAAAATCGCAAATAAAATGGATTCATAGAGTTGATACTTTGTCTATAACTCATGTTTGAAAGAAATATTCGTGGACGAATGAAGTGGGTAAATTCAAATTTCACAGGTGAAAAATGGCAAAAAAGAAAAAGAAAGCATTCCCTCCCTTTTTGTATCTTGCATCGATATTATTTTTGCCCTGGTGGATTTCTCTTTCATTGACTAAAAGTATGGAATCTTGGATTACTAATTGGGCGAATACCGGTCGATCCGAAATTTTTTTGAATGATATTCAAGAAAAAAGGATTCTAGAAAAGTTCATAGAATTAGAGGAAATCCTCGTCTTGGACGAAATGATTAAGGAATACTCCGAGATATATCTACAAAAGCTTCCTATAGAAATGCACAAAGAAACGATCCAATTAATCAAGATGCACAATGAGGCTCGTATCCATACGATTTTACACCTTTCGACAAATATAATCTGTTTTGTTATTCTAAGTGGTTATTCTATTTTAGGTAATGAACAACTTCTTATTCTTAACTCTTGGGCTCAGGAATTCCTATATAATTTAAGTGATACAGTAAAAGCTTTTTTGATTCTTTTATTAACCGATTTATGTATCGGATTTCATTCACCCCACGGTTGGGAACTAATGATTGGTTCTGTCTACAAAGATTTTGGATTTATTCATAATGATCAAATTATATCTGGTCTTGTTTCCACCTTTCCAGTTATTCTCGATACTATTTTTAAATATTGGATTTTCCGTTATTTAAATCGTGTATCTCCGTCACTTGTAGTTATTTATCATTCAATGAATGATTGATAAATGATTCACCAATATGAATCGAATCCACTTAGAATGTTTCTTACTATGTAATTCTACATAAGTATTAAAAACATTCTATCCGGGTGATTTTTATCCTAAAGTATTCCAGTAAAATACTTCCAGTAAATAGCAGAATCGTGGATAGGGAACTATACTAGTAACCTACCCAATTTATTGTAGAAATTTTTGGATCAATGAGTAGGCCATGCAAACTAGAAATACTTTTTCTTGGATAAAGGAACAGATTACTCGATTTATTTCCGTATCGCTCATGATATATATCATCACTCGCCCATCCATTTCAAGTGCATATCCCATTTTTGCGCAGCAGGGTTATGAAAATCCACGAGAAGCGACTGGGCGTATTGTATGTGCCAATTGCCATTTAGCTAATAAGCCCGTGGATATTGAGGTTCCACAAGCGGTACTTCCTGATACTGTATTTGAAGCAGTTGTTCGAATCCCTTATGATAAGCAAGTGAAACAAGTTCTTGCTAATGGTAAAAAGGGTGGTTTGAATGTAGGGGCTGTTCTTATTTTACCGGAGGGGTTTGAATTAGCCCCTTCCGATCGTATTTCTCCCGAGATGAAAGAAAAGATAGGGAATTTAGCTTTTCAGAGTTATCGCCCCAATAAAACAAATATTCTTGTGATAGGGCCTGTACCTGGTCAGAAATATAGTGAAATCACTTTTCCTATCCTTTCCCCCGACCCCGCTACTAAGAAAGATGTTCACTTCTTAAAATATCCTATATACGTAGGAGGAAATAGGGGAAGGGGTCAGATTTATCCCGACGGAAGCAAGAGTAACAATACAGTTTATAATGCTACGGGAGCGGGTATAGTAAGTAAAATCATACGAAAAGAAAAAGGGGGATATGAAATAACCATAACAGATCCATCGGATGGACGTCAAGTGGTTGATATTATCCCTCCAGGACCAGAACTTCTTGTTTCAGAGGGTGAATCCATAAAATTTGATCAACCATTAACGAGTAATCCTAATGTGGGTGGATTTGGACAGGGAGATGCCGAAATAGTACTTCAAGATCCATTACGTGTCCAAGGTCTTTTGTTCTTCTTGGGATCTGTTATTTTGGCACAAATCTTTTTGGTTCTTAAAAAGAAACAGTTCGAGAAGGTTCAATTGGCCGAAATGAATTTCTAGACTCCCGGATTTATCGACATAAGGTTTGTAAAAAGAACAAAATTATTCTTCTTGTTGTCAATTATGTATGATAAAAAAATGACATTCTGAAAACCTTTTATTCACTTGCTCTTTTTCCACAAGCTTCGTTAAATCCCCTGTACCGCATTCCTAGTCATAATAGAATAGGTAGATTTTTGTTTGAAGAAGACTATTTTATTTTACTTTATGACTTTACCACCTCTTTCTTTGTTTTTTTTAGCCAAATTGAATTGGTACGACTATGTTACTATTTCCAGATTTCAATGCTCTAAAAGATAGCCATTTTATTCAAATTAAAATAAAATTGGGATAGATAAGTAAGCGGCAAATAGAACGAACTAGAAATTAGAAATGTGGGGAACAAACAATTTAAGGAGGCATTATTCGTCTTCCTAGTCTTCGACACAAGAAAAGAGTGTAGAAAATTCCTTTTCTTGTGTCGAAAGAGTAATGATTTTTGATCCTGTTCGTCAAAAATTCCTAGTCTTGGTTTCGGTTTTCCAGATGTAGCAGAACTTTTTTTTTCAATTTATTACGTCCAATAAAAAGAAAGTAGTGGACAAACAAAAAAAGAAGGAATTTCTATTTATTGATTAAATAGAACTTATTCAATCAACTTCTAAAAAATTTCCATTTTTCTGAGCTACTAAAATAAAAAATAAAATTAAAATGATAGTAAAATAAAATAAAAATAAATAGGGTATATAAATAGGGTCTAAAGTATAGAAAGTATTTGGACGATATCTAATCTAGAAAAATAGAAAATAGATAGAATCAAGTAAATTGAGTGATTCCCTAACTTGGAAAGGACCCTTAGATACTATCAAGATTAAGAACAGGTGTTCTGAATCAATAGAAAAAATAGAATGG